GTATTAGCAGACGATATATATATGGGTTCACGATGCATTGCCATTAGAAATCAAGATATTGGGATTGGACTTGTCAATCGATTCATAACCTTTCGAGCACAACCAATATCTATTAGAACCCCCTTTACTTGCAGGAGTACGTCTTGGATCTGTCGATTATGTTATGGCCGTAGTCCCACTCATGGCGACCTGGTCGAATTGGGAGAAGCAGTAGGTATTATTGCGGGTCAATCTATTGGGGAACCCGGGACTCAACTAACATTAAGAACTTTTCATACTGGTGGAGTCTTTACAGGTGGTACTGCAGAACATGTACGAGCTCCTGATAATGGAAAAATAAAATTCAATGAAGATTTGGTTCATCCCACACGTACACGTCATGGATATCCTGCTTTTCTATGTTATATAGACCTATATGTAACTATTGAGGGTCAAGAAATTCTACATAATGTAAATATTCCACCAAAAAGTTTTATTTTAGTTCAAAATGATCAATATGTAGAATCAGAACAAGTGATTGCTGAGATTCGCGCCGAAGCATACACTTTGAATTTTAAAGAGAGGGTTCGAAAACATATTTATTCTGACTCAGAGGGAGAAATGCACTGGAGTACTGCTGTGTACCATGCACCCGAATATACATATGGTAATGTTCATCTCTTACCAAAAACAAGTCATTTGTGGATATTATCAGGAGTTCCGTACAGATCCAGTATAGGCTCTTTTTCGCTCCACAGGGACCAAGATCAAATAAATATTCATTCTCTTTCTGCCGAACGAAAATATATTTCTAACCTTTCAGTGACTAATGATCGAGTGAGACACAAATTGTTTAGGTCGGATCCTTCTGGTAAAAGGGGAGGGGGGGCTCTTGATTATTCAGGACCCGATCGAATTCTATGTAATGGTCATTGTAATTTCGTATATCCCGCCATTCTCGACGCGAATTCTGATTTATTGGCAAAGAGGCGAAGAAATAGATTCATAATTCCATTACAATCTAATCACGAACAAGAAAAAGAACTAATACCCCATTCAGGTATCTCGATTGAAATACCCATAAATGGTCTTTTCCGTATAAATAGTATTCTTGCTTATTTTGATGATCCCCGATACAGAAGAAAGAGTTCGGGAATTACTAAATATGGGACTATAGAGGTGGATTCCATCGTCAAAAAAGAGGATTTGATTGAGTATCGAAGAACAAAAGAATTGAGGCCAAAATACCAAACGAAAATAGATCGATTTTTTTTCATTCCCGAGGAAGTTCATATCTTACCCGGATCTTCTTCCATAATGGTACGGAACAATAGTCTCATTGGAGTAGATACACAAATTACTTTCAATATAAGAAGCCGAGTAGGCGGATTGGTTCGAGTGGAGAAAAAAAAAAAAAAGATTGAACTCAAAATATTTTCTGGTGATATCTATTTTCCCGGAGAGACAGATAAGATATCCTGGCACAGCGGCATCTTGATACCACCAGGAACGGGAAAAAAGAATTCTAACGAATCAAAAAACAAATGGAAAAACTGGATCTATGTCCAACGGATCACACCTACAAAAAAAAAGTATTTTGTTTTGGTTCGACCCGTAGTCACATATGAAACAGTGGACGGGATAAATTTAGCAACGCTTTTCCCCCCAGATCCCTTGCAGGAAAGGGATAATGTGCAACTTCGAGTTGTCAATTATATCCTTTATGGAAATGGGAAACCAATTCGCGGAATTTCTCACACAAATATTCAATTAGTTCGAACTTGTTTAGTATTGAATTGGGACCAAAACAAAAATGGTTCATCTATAGAGGAGGTTCATGCGTCCTTTGTTGAGGTAAGGTCAAATGATCTCATTCGAGATTTCATAAGAATGGACTTAGTGAAGTCCCCTATTTCATATACCAGAAAAAGGAATGATCCGGAAGGTTCGGGATTGATACACGCTAATGAATCAGATCGGACCAATCTCAATCCTTTTTATTCCAAAGCAAGGATTAAACAATCACTTACCGGGCATCAAGGAACTATTCGGACGTTGTTAAATAGAAATAAGGAATGCCAATCTTTTATAACTTTGTCATCATCTAATTGTTTTCGAATAGGTCCAGTCAACGGTTTGAAATATAACAACAATGGGACAAAAGAATCAAATAAAAGGGATCCACTACTTCGAATTAGGAATTCATTGGGTCCTTTAGGAATTGTTCCTAAAATTAAGAATTTTTTTTCATTTTACTATTTAATAACTCATAATCAGATCTTGGTAAATAAACATTCACTGCTTGACAATTTAAAAACGATTTTCCAAATACTGAAATATTATTTAATAGATGAAATTGGGAGAATTTATAATCCCGATCCATCCAGTAACATGATTTTGAATCCATTCAATTGGAATTGGTATTGTCTCAATCACGATTATTGTGAAGAAACATCAACAAAAATTAGTCTTGGACAGTTTTTTTGTGAAAATGTATGTATATCTAAAAATGGACCATATT